ACATGCATTATTTTAATAGTGTAAATAAGCACATTTTTCGCCCCAATTAAGCTTCCTAGAGGTTGTCCTGTTTCCGGGGGGTTTTCAGGAGTATTAGTGATCCCAGGAGTTTAGGGGGGTAGGGGGGTTTAACGCGAAGAAACCAGGGGTAATCTTAGGGATGTTTCGAGTAAGAAATCACTCTTTATGCTCTTGAGATACAAGTATGCAGTTCTTCTTAGAATATCTATTCAACACTCAAAATATATCTCGCAGGAGCGAGATAAATGCTCATACCTTGTCTGTTAATACCGTGTGCGCTCTGTTATGTCAAGTGAAAGGAAAAAAAAAAAGAGAACCCCTGGCTCGCTGGAGAGAACGCCCGGCATGCTGGGTCATCTCGGGGATGTACCCCAACATTAACTTATGTCAGCGTCGATGAAAGTGTGAGGAATAACATCAATCAATGGCCCTGAAATAGGAGCCAAATGTCAGGAATAGTGCACTGTGTGTAACCCCCACAAATACTTGTCCCTCACCCTCAATAACCGTTAGCATTAAGAAATCAACTGTTGGTCGGTTCTTATTGTGTCGTATACTGATATCTGACGGGTTGTGGAAAAACGTATAACTTAACTAATGAGTAGTATTGGTCGTTTTTAAATCTCGCCTATCCTTGAATTAGTTAAGTGTTATATAAAACTCTACATGCTTTATGTTCTTCTTCGTAGTATGTTGATATATGAATGTGGTACACCGAGATGTGTTGATATTACATATACATCCTTACATGCTATTGATTTGGTTAATATAAATTCGTGGTGATTATACATATATGTACATTAAATAAATCATATATTGAAATAAGTACATAAGCCAAGGAATAGTTTAATTTAGAATCCTAGCTTTGGGAGTTAGGGGTAGGAGTTAAAATCTCCTTTCTTTGAGCAGTAGGGAGGATTTTAACCTCCGGCGTCCGGTTTACAAGACCGGCGCTCTGGCGCTGAGCTACTATTGCAAGCCCATCCTAAAGCTTTGTTCTCTATTCAGCCTGCTAGTGGGAATAGGGCTAAGAAAAGAAAGAAGTATAGGAGAGATGCAATTTGGCCAATGATAATAAAGGGGTGTTCGACGGGCATGCCTCCAATCCATGTGAGGATGGCGACGTCTGCGATGAGTGTTCAAAATAGGAATTGGGTCATGGGGCGAAAGGTTAGGCCTCGTTGTTTTGATGTGTGTAGGATGGGTACTACTATGAGCACCAGGATGGATGCCAGGAGGGCTAGGACGCCTCCAAGTTTGTTGGGGATAGAGCGAAGGATGGCGTAGGCAAACAAGAAGTACCATTCAGGCTTGATGTGGGGAGGGGTTACCAGTGGGTTAGCAGGGGTAAAGTTGTCCGGGTCTCCTAAGAGGTTAGGGAAGAACAGGGCTAAGGCTGTGAGGGCAATTAAGAGCGCTGCAAAGCCTAACAGGTCTTTGTAAGAAAAGTAAGGGTGGAAAGAGATTTTGTCTGCATCTGAGTTTAGACCAAGGGGATTGTTTGAGCCAGTTTCATGTAGGAAGAGCAGATGGAGGAGGGTTGCGCCTGCAACTACGAAGGGGAAGAGGAAGTGGAAGGCAAAGAATCGCGTGAGTGTGGCGTTGTCTACTGAGAAGCCTCCTCAGATTCATTGGACCAGGGCGTTGCCAATGTAAGGAACTGCAGAAAGAAGATTTGTGATGACAGTAGCCCCTCAGAATGACATCTGTCCTCAGGGGAGGACGTATCCTACGAAAGCGGTTATTATTACAAGGAGGAGGAGGACGACCCCAATATTTCAAGTTTCTTTATAGAGGTAGGAGCCGTAGTAAAGGCCCCGTCCGATGTGCATATAGATGCAAATGAAGAAGAAAGAGGCACCGTTGGCGTGAATGTTACGGATAAGTCATCCGTAGTTGACATCTCGGCAAATATGGCCGACTGATGAGAAGGCTGTTGCGATGTCAGAGGTGTAGTGTATGGCGAGGAAGAGCCCGGTTAGGATTTGGATGATCAAGCAAAGACCGAGGAGGGAGCCAAAGTTTCATCATACCGAAATATTTGAGGGGGCTGGAAGGTCAACTAGTGCATCGTTTGCGATTTTTAGTAGGGGGTGGGTTTTTCGTAGGCTGGCCATTAAGGTTCTTGTAGTTGAATAACAACGGTGGTTTTTCAAGCCATTAGTCCTGGTTAAACTCCTGGCAGGAATTATGACCTATATTATGTCTTTGTTCTTATTGGGTTTGGTGTTAGGTTTGGTAGCAGTGGCTTCTAACCCTTCTCCCTATTTTGCTGCTTTAGGGCTGGTTGTTGTAGCGGGGATAGGGTGTGGGGTTTTAGTTGGGCATGGTGGCCCTTTCTTGTCTTTAGTTTTATTTTTAATCTACCTGGGAGGGATATTAGTAGTGTTTGCGTATTCAGCAGCTCTGGCTGCTGAGCCCTTTCCAGAAAGTTGAGGAAGTCGTCCTGTTTTACTATACATAGTGATGTATGTGGTGGGAGTGGTGGTGGTTTCAAGCGCTGTTTGAGGTGGGTGGCATGAAGTGTCTTGGGTACCAGCGGATGAGCTGGGGGACTTCTCTGTATTCCGAGGGGATATTGGCGGGGTGGCTCTTATGTATTCATCAGGAGGGGGTATGCTTGTGTTAAGTGCTTGGGTGCTTTTGCTGACGTTGTTTGTGGTGTTGGAGTTGACCCGGGGCTTAAGCCGTGGGACTCTGCGGGCTGTTTAGTATGTGGTAATAAGGACAGTTAGGGTGAGAGTAAGGAGGAATAAGGCGAGGTAAGTTTTAATAAGGCCTTGTTGGGTGTTGCTAGTTGTGGTGATTAGAGGGAGGCTGGCGTTGGCAATGGCTTTTGGGCCTGTTTTTTCAAGCCACGTTTGGTCCACTATTTGGGTGGCAATAGTTTGGCCTAGGATTAGGTTAACTTTAGGGGTAAAGCGATGCATAACTGTTGGGAAAAAGCCCAGCATGTTAGAGAAGTGATGTGTGGTCAAGTTTGGGGTGGCTTGATATTGTTTGCTTGTGAGAGATGCTAGTTCAAGGGCTAAGATAAGACCTGTGATTGTAACGAGGAGGGCGGCTAGTTTAAGCAGGGGAGGTATGGTTATAATTGGGGTGTTTAAGGGGGTGATGTTTGAGGTAATTAGGAGTCCGGCAACAATGCTTCCTCAGGCTAAACGTTTGATGGGGTTAATCACGGAGGGGTTGTTTTCATTAATAGGAGAGAGGGAGTTGAATCGTGGGTGGCCCATTGAAACGAAGTATACTACGCGTAGGCTGTAGATAGCAGTGAAAGAGGTGGCTAGGAGGGTAAGAGTGAGGGCTCAGGCGTTTAGGTGGGATGTGTTTAGGGCTTCAAGGATGGCATCTTTTGAGAAGAACCCGGCTAAGAAGGGGGTGCCGGTGAGGGCCAGGCTTCCAATTGTTAAACAAGAGGAGGTAAAAGGGGTGAGGTGGTGTATGCCACCTATTTTACGAATGTCTTGTTCGTCGTTCAGGCTGTGGATAATAGAGCCTGAACAGAGGAAGAGTATTGCTTTAAAGAAGGCGTGGGTGCAGATATGTAGGAAAGCGAGCTGGGGTTGATTAAGTCCGATAGTAACCATTATTAGTCCTAGTTGGCTTGAGGTGGAGAAGGCAACAATTTTTTTAATGTCGTTTTGAGTGAGTGCGCAGGTGGCTGTAAAAAGGGTTGTCAGGGCGCCTAAACATAGGCAGGTGGTTAAAGCAGTTTGGTTGTTTTCTAACAAAGGGCTTATGCGTACTAGCAGAAAAATGCCAGCGACAACTATGGTGCTGGAGTGTAGTAGGGCAGAGACCGGCGTAGGACCCTCCATGGCAGAGGGGAGCCAAGGATGGAGACCAAATTGGGCGGACTTGCCGGTAGCGGCGAGGATCAGGCCCAAGAGGGGGAATGTAAGATCGAAGTCTTTAGAGGCGATAAAAACTTGTTGTATTTCTCAGGAGTTAAGGTTTATGGCCATTCAGGCTATGGCAAAAATTAGTCCAATGTCTCCTACGCGGTTGTATACCACAGCTTGAAGGGCGGCGGTGTTAGCGTCTGCTCGGCCGTATCATCAGCCAATGAGAAGGAAAGATATGATACCCACCCCTTCTCAGCCAATAAACAGCTGAAACATGTTGTTTGCTGTAACAAGGGTGATTATGGCGATGAGAAAAATCAGAAGATATTTAAAAAAGCGATTTATATTGGGGTCTGCATGCATATACCAAGATGCAAATTCAAGAATAGATCAGGTGACATAGAGGGCAATGGGGGTAAAGATAATAGAGTAGTGGTCGAATTTAAAGCTAATGTTGATATCAAAACAGGTGGTATTTATTCAAGTTCAAGAGGTTACGATTGTTTCGGCACCCTCGTTGAAAAAGAGGAAAAGGGGTAGAAGGCTAACGAAAAACCCAAGCTTTACTGCTGTTTTAACATGGGATGTAGCTCAGTCTAGGGCCTTGGTTTGAGGGGTTAGTGTTGAAAGTACGGGGTAGGCTAACAGTGTGAAAATAATAATTAGACTTGAAGTTATTATTAGTGAAGTAGGATGCATAGCTGCTACTTGGATTTGCACCAAGAGTTTTTGGTTCCTAAGACCAATGGATGAGCTGTTATCCTTTAGGAGCACTTCGAGTGAGCCCTGGGGTCCAACCAAGGTTGCGGAGATTAGCAGTCTTCGTTGCTGGCGAGCCTCTCTCGGTGGATAAGGGGGCTTTAACCCTTGTCTTTAGAATCACAATCTAATGTTTTGGTTAAACTATATCTACATGAGGCCCACCCTCAAATTAACTCAGGTTTTAGGATAAGTAAAATTAGGGGGAGGAGGTGTAGGGCCAGGAGCAGGTGTTCTCGTGTGTGGGAAGGGGCTAGGGCGAGGATGTGAGCTGGAAGAGGCCCTCGCTGTGACATGAGGAACATATAGAGGGAGTAGCTTGCTGTGATTAATGTACCGGCCCCGGTTAAGATGATAGTTCATCAAGATCAGTTGAAGAGAGAAGTAATGATCATTAGTTCCCCTATTAGATTGGGAAGGGGAGGGAGAGCTAGATTGGCTAGGCTAGCAATAAACCATCAGGCCGTTATAAGAGGTAGAACCATCTGAAGTCCTCGGGCTAGCAGTATTGTTCGGCTATGTGTTCGTTCATAGCTTGTATTAGCAAGACAAAAGAGTGCGGAGGATGCTAGTCCGTGGGCAATTATGAGGATGAGGGCTCCGGAGAACCCCCAGGGGGTTTGAATTAGGATCCCTCCTACAACCAAGCCCATGTGGCTAACAGAGGAGTAAGCAATAAGGGATTTCAGGTCCGTTTGACGAAGACAGATGGATCCGGTTATGATAACCCCTCATAAAGCGAACACAATAAAGGGGTAGCTGAGCTCCTTAGTGAGAGGCTCAAGTATTACGACCATTCGTATTATTCCGTAACCTCCGAGCTTTAGGAGGACAGCAGCCAGGATTATTGAGCCTGCAATGGGGGCTTCAACATGTGCTTTTGGTAATCAAAGGTGTACCCCATAGAGCGGTATTTTTACAAGAAATGCAAGAAGGCAGCCGGCTCATCATAGTTTATGGGCATAAGAGGAGAGTTCGACTGGGTCGGAGTACTGGATTGTTAGAAGCGAGAGGGTGCCAGTGCTGTTTTGGAGGAGGAGGAGGGCAACAAGGAGGGGGAGGGATCCGGCAAGGGTGTAAAAGAGAAAATAAACGCCTGCATTTAGGCGTTCTGTTTGGTTTCCTCAACGGGTGATCAGGATAAGGGTTGGGATGAGGGTGGCTTCAAACATTACATAAAATATAATGATCTCGGTGGCCCCGAAGGCTAGGATGAGAAAGATTTGAAGGGATGTTAGAAGAGTGAGGTATATTCGTTGTCGGTTGAGAGGTTCAGATGCTGTGTGGTTTTGGCTTGCTAGGATTATGAGGGGTAGTAATCAGCAAGTAAGGACTAGAAGGGGGGTGGAGAGAGAGTCTGTGGCTATGAAAAAGTTGAGACTAGATCAGCCGGTCTCTGCCGTATTTAAGAGCCAAAAGAAGCTGGTTAAAGCAATTAGTAGGCTGTGCATAAGTGTGGTAGGCCAAAGTCATTTGTGAGGAGCTATTCAAGCAGTGGGGACAAGCATTAGGGTAGGGATTAAAACTTTTAGCATTGGAGGAGGTTTAGGCTTTGAAGACGGTCGGTACCGTGAGTGCGGGCAGTGGCTACCAGCAGGGCTAGGCCTGCGCTTGCTTCACAAGCTGAAAATGCTAGTAGGAGCATTGGGGCTGCGGAGAAGCTTGTGGACCCTAGTTGTAAGGTTCAAAGAGAGAGGGCAATAAATAAAGAGAGCATTATACCTTCTAAGCATAGAAGGGCGGAGAGCAGGTGGGTTCGGTGGAAGGCTAGGCCAGTAAGGCCTAGTAGGAAAGCCGATGAGAAGGCAAAGTGAACAGGGGTCATTAGGCAATTATGGACTTTAACCACAAGTTTTTGAGCCGAAATCAAAGGTTTTTCTTAAACTAACTGCCTATTCGGCTCACTCCAAGCCGCCTTGGAGTCATTCGTAAATTAGGCCTAGGGTGAGGAGTATAAGAACGGCTGTGGCCCATAGAAATGTAATTAAAGGTGTTGTTAGTTGGTCTCCTCAAGGGAGGGGGAGAAGCAGGGCAATTTCTAGGTCGAAAAGCAGAAATAGGATGGCAACTAAAAAGAACCGGAGGGAGAAAGGTAGACGAGCAGAGCCTACAGGGTCAAAACCGCACTCATAAGGGGAAAGTTTTTCATGGTCCGGGGTCATTTGAGGGAGCCAGAAGGAGACAAGGGCTAGAACAATCGAAAGAAGGGTAGCAATAGTAATTACAGTTGTAACTAGGTTCATTATCTTTCCTTGGGCTTTAACCAAGACCTGGTGATTGGAAGTCACTGATACTGACATTTAGTACTAGAAAGATTAAGATCCTCATCAGTAGATGGAGATATAGAGGAATAGTCATACAACATCTACGAAATGTCAATATCAGGCGGCTGCTTCAAACCCGAAGTGGTGTTCAGATGTGAAGTGGTGTAGAATCTGTCGGATTAGACAGACGGCTAAAAATGTGGAGCCGATGATTACGTGAAGTCCGTGGAATCCGGTGGCTACAAAGAAGGTAGCACCATACACGCCATCTGCGATTGTAAAGGGGGCTTCGTAGTACTCCAAGCCTTGTAGGAATGTAAAGTAAAATCCGAGGAGAATAGTTAATGCGAGGGATTGGACTGCTTGTTTTCGTTCGCCCTCTATGATGCTATGGTGGGCTCATGTGACTGTAACTCCGGAGGCAAGAAGAACGGCTGTATTGAGGAGAGGGACTTCAAAGGGGTCGAGGGCTGTAATGCCCGTAGGGGGTCAGCAGCCCCCTAGCTCGGGGGTGGGTGCGAGGCTTGCATGGTAGAAGGCTCAAAAGAAGCCTAAGAAGAAGAATACTTCTGAGGTAATAAAAAGGACCATGCCGTAACGGAGCCCTTTTTGGACAGGCGGTGTATGGTGGCCTTGGAAGGTGCCTTCTCGGATGATGTCTCGTCATCATTGGAATATAGTAAGAAGAAGAAGGGCTATTCCAAGGGTTATAAGGGTTGTAGACTGGAAGTGGAATCAGGTTGCTAAGCCTGATGTTATTAGTAGGGCAGCAATTGCCCCTGTTAGAGGTCAAGGGCTGGGGTCAACTATGTGGTATGCGTGTGCTTGATGGGCCATTAGACGTTTTCTTGAAGGTAAAGGGTTAAAAGAAGAACAAATACGTAGGCTTGGATTATGGCAACAGCAACTTCAAGGAGGGTTAAGAGTACCAGGACTGCAGAGGTTAGGAGGGCTACAGCGGGCATTGAGGATAGAAGGACAAAGGCGGCGGTTGAGATAAGTTGAATTAAAAGGTGACCGGCGGTAAGGTTGGCGGTAAGTCGTACACCTAGTGCGAGGGGACGAATAAATAGACTAATTGTTTCGATAACGATAAGAACAGGAATGAGGGGGCCTGGGGTGCCTTCTGGTAGGAGGTGTCCTAGGGCATGTGTTGGTTGGTTTCGTATTCCAATAATAACGGTGGCTAGTCAAAGGGGTGTTGCAAGGCCTAGGTTTAGGGAAAGTTGTGTAGTGGGGGTAAAAGTGTAGGGAAGTAGGCCCAGCATATTTATAGTGATAAGAAAGATCATAAGAGAGGTTAGGAGGGCTGCTCATTTGTGACCGCCCAGACTTAAGGGGAGAAGAAGTTGTTGGGTAAAGCGGTTAATAAATCAGCCTTGAAGGGCTAAGAAGCGGCTATTTAGCCATCGGGTTGTGGGGGCAGGGTACATAATTCAAGGAAGAGTGATGGCGAGGGCGATTAGAGGAAGTCCTAGGAGTGTGGGGCTCATAAATTGGTCGAAGAGGCTTACTGTCATGGTCAGGTTCAGGGTTCTGTTTTGGGTTTTTCGGCGCTTTGGAGCGTTGGTTCGTTTGGGAAGGTGTGGGCTATTACTTTTGGGGGAATAATGGCGAGGAAAACTAATCACGAGAAGACTAGGATAGCAAATCAAGGTGCGGGATTGAGCTGAGGCATGTTGCTAGGGGTGGTTGGGAGTCACCAATCTTTAGCTTAAAAGGCTAACGCTGTTTCCTATTTAGCTTCTTAGCGAGGCGTCTTCAAGTATTCGTGACGATCAGTTTTCAAAGTGTTCTAGAGGGACTGCTTCCACTACGATGGGCATAAAGCTGTGGTTAGCCCCGCAGATTTCGGAGCATTGCCCGTAGAAGATGCCGGAGCGGGATGCAATGAAAGCTGTTTGGTTAAGTCGGCCGGGGACTGCGTCCATTTTAATTCCAAGGGCTGGGACTGCCCATGAGTGAAGGACGTCATCAGCGGAGACTAGGACTCGAATAGGGGATTCTACTGGGATTACTATACGGTGGTCCGCCTCTAAGAGCCGGAACTGGCCTGGGGTTAAATCTTGAGTGGGGATTATGTAAGCGTCGAACCCCAGGTCTTCGTAGTCTGTGTACTCGTAGCTTCAGTATCATTGATGGCCTACGGCTTTGATTGTGAGAAGGGGGCTGTTGATTTCGTCTATAAGGTAAAGAATGCGTAGGGAGGGAAGAGCGATGAGAATGAGGATAATTGCTGGGAGAACGGTTCAGATAATTTCAATTTCTTGGGAGTCTAAGATGTATTTGTTGGTTAGCTTCGTGGAGACTATTGCCACAATAATGTAAAGGACTAGAGTGCTGATTAGAAAGACGATTATTAAGGCGTGATCATGAAAATGAAGAAGTTCTTCTATAACAGGTGAAGCTGCATCTTGAAATCCTAATTGAGAGGGATGGGCCATGGGGGGGGTCTTGAGGCTAAGACACGCAGGACTTTAACCCACAATTCTGCCTTGACAAGGCGGTGTAATGTACCGTTTTACTAGCGTCTTATAAAGAAAGTGACAGAGCGGTTATGTGGTTGGCTTGAAACCAGCATATGGGGGTTCGACTCCTCCCTTTCTCGTTAGTTAGATTGAACTAGAACAAATGCAGGCTCCTCGAATGTGTGGTAAGGGGGAGGGCAGCCGTGTAGTCATTCTACATTGGTTGTTGTAAGTTCTACGGCCAGGACTTCACGTTTGGCAGCGAAAGCTTCTCAAATAATAAATAGGAACATAATTACTGCTACGAGGGAGATCAGTGAGCCGATTGAAGAGACAGTGTTTCATAGGGTGTAGGCATCTGGGTAGTCTGAGTACCGCCGGGGTATTCCCGCTAAGCCTAGGAAATGTTGTGGGAAGAAGGTGAGGTTAACTCCAAGGAATATTACTCCGAAGTGGATTTTTGTTCAGGTGCTGTGAAGGGTGTACCCTGAAAAAAGAGGGAACCAGTGAACGAAGCCTGCAACGATAGCAAAGACGGCACCCATAGATAGGACGTAATGGAAGTGAGCAACTACGTAGTAGGTGTCGTGTAGAACAATGTCTAGGGAGGAGTTGGCAAGGACAATGCCGGTTAAACCTCCAACTGTAAAGAGGAAGATGAAGCCAAGGGCTCATAAAAGAGGGGTCTCCCATTTGATAGAGCCGCCGTGAAGAGTAGCAAGCCAGCTGAACACTTTAACGCCCGTTGGGATGGCAATAATTATTGTAGCGGATGTAAAGTAAGCACGGGTGTCTACATCTATTCCGACTGTAAATATGTGATGAGCTCACACGATAAAGCCTAGAAGGCCAATAGCCATCATGGCCCATACTATGCCTATATACCCAAAAGGTTCTTTTTTGCCAGAATAGTAGGCAACAATGTGAGACACTATACCGAACCCAGGTAAAATAAGAATGTAGACTTCAGGGTGGCCAAAGAATCAAAAGAGATGTTGGTAAAGGATTGGGTCTCCTCCTCCGGCAGGGTCAAAGAAGGTGGTGTTGAGATTTCGGTCTGTCAGGAGCATTGTGATGCCGGCGGCAAGTACGGGGAGGGCAAGAAGCAGTAGGACAGCAGTAATAAGAACAGATCATACGAAGAGCGGGGTCTGGTATTGTGAAATAGCAGGGGGTTTTATATTAATGATAGTTGTGATAAAATTGATTGCTCCAAGAATAGAGGAGATACCCGCTAGGTGAAGGGAGAAGATTGTTAGGTCAACAGAGGCTCCTGCGTGGGCGAGGTTTCCGGCGAGGGGCGGGTAAACTGTTCACCCGGTTCCGGCCCCTGCTTCTACCCCCGAAGAGGCAAGGAGGAGCAGAAAAGATGGGGGAAGAAGTCAAAAGCTCATATTATTCATTCGAGGAAAGGCCATATCAGGAGCGCCGATCATTAGGGGAATGAGTCAGTTCCCGAAACCTCCGATTATAACTGGTATTACTATAAAGAAAATTATTACGAAAGCATGGGCCGTAACAATTACATTATAAATCTGGTCGTCCCCCAAAAGGGCGCCGGGTTGGCTTAGTTCTGCTCGAATTAGGAGGCTTAAACCTGTGCCTACTATTCCGGCTCAAGCACCAAATACTAGATATAGGGTGCCAATGTCTTTGTGATTAGTCGAGAAGAATCATCGTGTGATGGCCACAGGTAGGATGGCTGAGCTTTAAGCGGTGGATTGTAGCCCCATAAACAGAGGTTTAAGTCCTCTTCTTACCAAGCCCCAAGGTGTTCAACATATAAGATTGCAAATCTTAAGAGGCAGACTAACACCTGCTGGGGCTTTCCCTCGCCTCTACTTGTACGACAGGCGAGGGGAAGGTAGGTGGATGCCCGCTGGTTTGAGCGCTTAGCTGTTAACTAAGAGTTTGTAGGATCGAGGCCTACCCATCTAGAAAGGCTTTAGCTTAATTAAAGTGTCTGCTTTGCATGCAGGAGATGTGGGATAATATCCTGCAAGTCTTAACAGGGACTGGGGGATTTTCACCCTCACTGGGGGCTTTGAAGGCTCCTGGTCTTCTATTAACCTAAGTCTCTAAAGGGTTAGGAGTGCTGTTGCAGCGGGGGTTAGGGGGAGTAACAGTAGGGTTGCCGTTGTTGAAATGGCAAGGGGCAAAGTGTTTTGTGATGTTGGGAAGCGTCATGGGGTTGTGCCAGCTGTGTTGTTGGGGGACATAGTTAGGGCTATGGCGTACGATAAGCGTAGGTAGAAGTACAGGCTAAGAAGGGCAGTGAGCGCGGCCAGGGTGGCGGTGGCGGCGAGGTCTTGTTTGGCCAGCTCTTGTAAGATTAATCATTTTGGTATAAACCCTGTGAGTGGGGGGAGGCCCCCAAGGGACAGGAGGATTAGGGGAGTTAAAGACGTGAGGGCTGGGGCTTTCGCTCAGGAGGTAGCGAGAGCGTTAATGCTCGTGGAGTTGTTAAGTTTAAATACAAGAAATGTTGAGAATGTTATGATAAGGTATGTAAGAAGAGTAAGGAGGGTTAAAGAAGGGGAGAATTGGATAATTAGAATTATTCATCCAAGATGTGCAATGGATGAGTAAGCAAGAATCTTGCGTAGTTGTGTTTGATTTAAGCCTCCTCAGCCTCCAACAAGGGTAGATGCAAGTCCTAGTGCAATTAGGAGTGTTGAGTTAGCAGGTTGGACTTGTAGAAGGAGGGCGAAAGGTGCTAATTTTTGTCAAGTGGACAAGATAAGTCCGGTGGTAAGGTCTAACCCTTGTAGAACCTCGGGCAGTCAGGAGTGTAGGGGGGCGAGACCTACTTTTAGGGCCAGGGCAAGGGTGATTAGAGTGACAGGGAGGGGATGTGATATCTGTTGAATGTCCCACTGTCCTGTGAGTCAGGCGTTGGTGGTACTTGCAAAGAGTAGTATTGCGGCCCCAGTTGCTTGTGTTAGGAAGTATTTAGTTGTAGCTTCTACGGCTCGGGGGTGGTGGTGTTGTGCTATTAGTGGGATAATGGCTAGCGTATTTATCTCTAGGCCTATTCAGGCGAGTAGTCAGTGGGAGCTAGCAAAAGTAATGGTGGTTCCTAGACCCAGCCCAAATAGAAGGGTGGATAAGATGTAGGGGTTCATTAGTAAAGGAAGGAGTTTAACCAACATATTTGGGGTATGGGCCCAAGAGCTTAATTTAGCTGACCTTACTAGGAAGTGGTGTAGTGGAAGCACTAAGAGTTTTGATCTCTTTAGGTAGGGTTCGAACCCCTTCTTTCTAAGGAGTTGGGGGGACTCTAACCCCCATGAGTCACTCTATCAAAGTGGCCCTTTTCTTCAGGCACAGCTCCGGGGTTATAGTTGCGGAGGCAGTCCGGCAAAGGCGATAGGGAGGGCTAGGTGCCAGATAACCAGGGCAAGGGTGAGGGGCAGGAAGTTTTTTCAGATGAGATGTATGAGCTGGTCATACCGAAATCGGGGGTATGAGGCCCGGACTCAAAGGAACATAACTGAAAGAAGGGCTGCTTTAGTTATAAGGTTGACGGCTGTAAGCTCGGGGATTGAAGGGATGTGAGAGGCCCCTAAGAAGAGGGTGGCCGAGAGTGTGTTTATTAATAAGATGTTGGCGTATTCTGCCAGAAAAAAGAGGGCAAAAGGCCCGCCTGCATACTCTACATTGAAGCCGGAAACTAGTTCAGATTCTCCCTCTGTGAGGTCGAAGGGGGCGCGGTTTGTCTCAGCGAGGGTAGAGATATACCATATGGCGGCAAGGGGTCAGGCGGGTAGGATTAGTCAGACACTTTCTTGGGCGACGTTAAATGTTTGAAGTGTAAAACCGCCTGTAAAAATAATAATATTGAGCAAAATTAGTCCAAGGCTGACTTCGTAGGAGATAGTCTGGGCGACTGCCCGAAGAGCTCCAATTAAAGCGTATTTTGAATTAGATGCTCAGCCGGAGCCCAGGATTGAGTAAACTGCAAGGCTGGAGAGGGCGAGGATGAACAAGATGCCAAGGTTAAGGTCAAACACAGGGTATGGGAGGGGTATGGGGGCCCAGAGAGTGAGGGCGAGGGTAAGTGCTAGTATTGGAGCAAGGAGGAATAGCACGGGGGAGGAGGTGGAAGGGCGAACAGGCTCTTTGGTGAAGAGTTTAAGGCCGTCGGCGATGGGTTGTAGAAGCCCGTAGGGCCCTACTACGTTTGGGCCTTTTCGTAGTTGTATATACCCAAGCACTTTTCGTTCAAGAAGGGTGAGAAAAGCGACGGCTAAAAGAACGGGCACGATAAAAGTGAGGGGGTTGATAATGTGTGTAATGAGGGTGGATATCATAGTTGAGGAGAGGACTTGAACCTCTGTTGAAAGGGCTTAGGTCTTTTGCAATTACCGGGCTCTGCCACCTTAACATGCCTTTTTCTTAGGCACAGGGGCATGCCCTATTGCCTACTTTAGTTGACTTCACTAGGTGGGGGGGAGGCGTGCCTTTGGCATGGGCCTCTTCTTTTCGGTCCTTTCGTACTAGAAAAGAGCATAGCATAGATAGAAACTGACCTGGATTACTCCGGTCTGAACTCAGATCACGTAGGACTTTAATCGTTGAACAAACGAACCCTTAATAGCGGCTGCACCATTAGGATGTCCTGATCCAACATCGAGGTCGTAAACCCCCTTGTCGATATGGGCTCTAAAAGAGGATTGCGCTGTTATCCCTAGGGTAACTCGGTCCGTTGATCGGCATTGCCGGATCTTATTGGTCAGAAATTCTGTTTTCTAGAGCTGTAGCTCTCAGTTGTAGGAAAAGTGTTCCCATTCCACGTGGGGGTTCTTTAATTCCCCGCGGTCGCCCCAACCAAAGACATTAGGGCAGGGCCCACTTGGTTTAGTCCTTTGTTTTGGGGTGCTCAACGTGGGCTGCTTTCGTGTCTAAAGCTCCATAGGGTCTTCTCGTCTTATGAATATATTCCCGCTTCTGCACGGGAAGATCAACTTCATTGACTGGAAAGAGGAGACAGCTAAGCCCTCGTTATGCCATTCATACGGGTCTTCATTTAAAAGACAAGTGATTGCGCTACCTTCGCACGGTCAAAATACCGCGGCCGTTAAACAAATAGTCACAGGGCAGGCGGGACCTCTTATTTTTGATTCTACAAGAGGCGATGTTTTTGGTAAACAGGCGAGGCTTATGTGTTTGCCGAGTTCCTTCTCTTTCTTTTAGTCTTTCCCTGGGGGCACACCTGTGTGGGGTTAACGGTTTATTGTTTGAGGCTCTTCTTGTTGTTTGGTTTGCTCTCTAATGCCCTCTTTGTTTGGGGTCGTTAATGGTCGGCGGGGTGTCCGTTCCGATGTACACGTGTGCAGGGAGAGAGTCTTTGCTCTCTTATTACTCATATTAGCATAGTCACTCCCATGGGGGCATGGGACGGTCCAGTACGGCTAGGGGGGTAAGATTAGGGGATCAGAATAAGAAGGTGAGGTTGTATGTCCGAGCTTTAACGCTTTCTAAAGGGATGGCTGCTTTTAGGCCCACCAGAACATTTAGCTTTAATTATTATGATCTTTACCCTCCTAATAAAGTTGTGTCTTGATTCAAAGGGGCTGTACCCCCTTTGACTAACTCTCTTGGTTTCTTTAAGGCATCAATTAGGGGTTAAACTAGTGTGAAAAGAGAAGCCAAGAGGCTGAACTTCTATTCATTTCCTGGACAACCAGCTATAACTAGGTTCGGTAGGTTTGTCACCTCTACTCAAAGCTCTCCCCACTCTTTTGCTACAGAGACGGGTACGCCCTATTAATAGGCTGTCTTGGAGTAGCTCACGTAGTTTCGGGACGTCAAACTAAAGTTCGCTTTGCTTGATGTACACTTGCTAAATCATGATGCAAAAGGTACGAGCTTTAATCTCTGCTTTTTTAGGCTTCACTGGGTTGTTTCATTTCTCTTTCAGCGTTCCCTTGCGGTACTTTCTCTATTGCGCCGTTTGTCCTTTTCTATCGCCTATACTAAGGGGGAAAAATGGTTTGTTTAATTTAAATACTAGGGTATTTAGGGGTTATTAACAGGGGCTTGTTGAGTTTGTTTAGGTGGGCTAGCTGTTGGGCATCAGGGCGACCCGACTTGCACGGGGGACTTCTCAGTGTAAGGGAGATGCTTTATCTATCTTAGCCACGCTCTGATTTTACCAAGTGCACCTTCCGGTACACTTACCATGTTACGACTTGCCTCCCCTTTTTGATTATTAGGTTTTAGTTAACTGATTGGGGCTTTTGGGGAGAGTGACGGGCGGTGTGTGCGCGCTTCAGGGCCAGTTTCAGCGGGACGCTCTATTTCCAGCTTACTGCTAAATCCTCCTTCAGATGTGTGTTTCAGTGCATCATTCGTGTTCGCTGTGGTAGCGAATGTAGCCCATTTCTTCCCCCTCCATACGCTACACCTCGACCTGACGTTTTAGGTTGTACCAGTTCTGCTTACTATTAGTCCCTCACAGGGTAAGCTGACGACGGCGGTATATAGGCGGGTAAAACAAGGAAGGGTGAGGTTGAACGGGGGTTATCGGTTCTAGAACAGGCTCCTCTAGGTGGATCTAAAGCACCGCCAAGTCCTTTGGGTTTTAAGCTGTTGCTCGTAGTGCCCGGGCGGATAGTGGGTGTATAGTACTATCAATGTTTAGGGCTAGGCATAGTGGGGTATCTAATCCCAGTTTGTTCCTTAGCTTTCGTGGATTCAGATCAGATAAAGCGACTTTCGTGGTTGAACTTCCTGTCTTCGGTTACGTATAACAGTCTTGAAGATGTTTGGCTTTAGTACGATTTTTAACTTAACCACGCTTTACGCCGGTGTTTGTCAACTTGGGCCTCTCGTATAACCGCGGTGGCTGGCACGAGTTTTACCGGCCCTCTTAGCTTTAACTAAGTCAAGTTTTCACTTATGGCTTAATGTCTATCACTGCTGAGTTCCCTTGAGGGCGTGGCTAAGCAAGGTGTCGTGGGCTCAATAGGGTTGTGCCTGATACCAGCTCCTTGTTCCCGGGCGGGGAACTGTTAGGGCATTCTCACGGGGGTGCGGATACTTGCATGTGTAAGTTTGGCTAAAGTTGATAATAAAGTCAGGACCAAGCCTTTGTGCTTGCGGGACTTTCTAGGGTCCATCTTAACATCTTCAGTGTTATGCTTTAAGTTAAGCTACGCTAGC